AGGTAAAAAAATATTGGAATTTTTAGTGCCTAAAATTATAGGTGTTTTTTTTTTCGGGTAGAAAAGGTATTAAAATTTTGTTAAAAATGAAAAATTATTAATGTGTATATATATATATGCAATAGTTAACACACATCACAACTCGTTGACTGGCACGTTCTCGAACCTTTCTTGAGTTTAGGGGTTTGGCAAGAATAACAGGATTCGTAGGGCGTAGGGGGTAAGGGGGTTTGTCGCGCAAAAACCAAAGGGGGGCATATCATAATATGTTGAAGAAGAGAGAATATGTTATGCACTTGAATTATAAGTTAGTGAGTCTTAAGTTATGTCTTCCAAGAATGGATTTATAATATCACATACAAGGAAAATGTACAACCTTATCTATCATTTGTATTTGCACTCTGGATGTTTGATGAAAGGAGACCAAATAAAGGAACCTTATGCATATAAAAGAATGCTAGGCATGTGGGGTAATGAAATGTATGATTAACACCGCTGGCTAATCAGATGCCGATTACTGACCACTAGTAGGGCTCTTAAAGCGATGTTCATGAAGTGAGAATCAGATGCCAGGAATAATTAATATATAACAACCCTTATTTGAAATTGTCCTTGATTCTATCATTAATAGATATTACTTTATATATTGTTGTGAGACTTATTTATTAATGATCTTCTTGAACGTTAGTACTTGCTTTATGGTTAAAATAATGCTATGGTGATAATACATAGTATGTACTTAATACATAGATAATATGTGCTAATACATGCATAATATGTGCAGTTATAGTTTCAATACAATTACGTGTGTCAGAGCATGGTATGTGTATATACTCAGTAAAATGTAGGGCACATTTAATGTGACAGTACATATTGGGCTGCAGAAAATAGTTTAGTTTAGAATCTTGGCTTTGGGAGTCAGGGGTGTGAGTTAAAATCTCTCTTTTCTGGTTGTGGTTTGTGGCCTTAGGGGGGAATTTAACCTCCGGTCTTCGGATTACAAGACCGATGCTTTAACTAAGCTACTAGGGCGGGCTTAATTTAATGTCTTGTTTTCTAATCATCCTGCGAGGGGAAATAAGATTAAGAAAAGTGAGAAGTATAATACTGATGCGATTTGTCCAATAATGATAAATGGGTGTTCTACTGGTATCCCTCCGATTCATGTAAGGATAACTATGTCTGCTACAAGGGTTCAGAATAGAAACTGGGTGAGTGGACGGAATATTATTCCTCGTTGTTTTGAGGTGTGGAGTAGAGGTACTAGTAATAGTACTAGAATAGAAAATAGTAGTGCGAGGACTCCGCCTAATTTGTTTGGAATTGAGCGTAGAATGGCGTAGGCAAATAGGAAATATCACTCTGGTTTAATGTGTGGTGGTGTGACTAAGGGGTTGGCTGAGGCGAAGTTTTCTGGGTCTCCTAAGAGGTTTGGGGAGAATAATGCTAGTATTAGTAATGTTAGTAGAACAATTGCAAAGCCTAGAATGTCTTTATATGAGAAGTATGGGTGAAAAGAAATTTTGTCTATATTAGAGCTAAGACCAATTGGGTTGTTTGATCCTGTTTCGTGGAGGAAGAGTAAGTGGAGGACTGTCAAAGCTGCGACGATGAATGGTAGAAGGAAGTGGAATGCGAGGAATCGTGTAAGTGTTGCATTGTCTACGGAAAATCCACCTCAGATTCATTGAACTAATATATCACCTACATATGGTACTGCTGATAATAGGTTTGTAATTACTGTGGCACCTCAGAATGATATTTGTCCTCATGGGAGTACATATCCTACGAATGCTGTTATTATTACTAATAGGAAGAGGACTACTCCAATGTTTCAAGTTTCTTTATATAGGTATGAGCCATAATATAGGCCTCGGGCAATGTGAATATAAAGACAGATGAAAAAGAATGATGCTCCGTTGGCGTGTATGTTGCGGATTACTCATCCATAATTTACGTCCCGACAGATGTGAACTACTGATGAATAAGCAGTTGAAATGTCTGAGGTATAGTGTATAGCTAAAAATAATCCTGTTATGATCTGAGCAATTAAACATATTCCTAGTAGGGACCCAAGGTTTCATATTGTGGAGATGTTGGCTGGGGTTGGTAGGTCAATTAATGAATCGTTGACGATTGTGGTAACGGGGTGTGTCTTTCGTAGGCTTGCCATTAGTGTGTTCTTGTAGTAAAATAATTACAGTGGTTCTTCAAGTCATTGATCTCGGTTAAAGTCCGAGCAGGAATTGTGATATATTCAATATCTTTATTATTAGTAGTTTTAGTAATTGGTCTTGTTGGGGTTGCTTCAAATCCAACTCCTTATTTTGCGGCTATTGGTTTAGTAGTAACGGCTGGTGTGGGGTGTGGTATCTTAGTTTATTGTGGGGGTTCTTTTTTATCTCTTATTCTTTTTTTAATTTATCTTGGTGGGATGCTTGTGGTGTTTGCTTATTCAGCGGCTTTGGCTGCTGAGCCTTTTCCTGAGGCTTGGGGGGGTCGTTCTGTTGTAGAGTATGTTTTGGTTTATTTATTTGGTGTGGGTTTGGTGGCTGGGTTTTTTTGAGGGGGTTGATATGATGGTTATTGGGTGGTTGTTGATGGGTTAAAAGAGTTTTCTATATTGCGTAATGATATAAGTGGTGTGGCTGTTGTTTATTCTTTTGGTGGGGGTATATTGGTGATTTGTGTTTGAGTGTTGCTTTTAACATTATTTGTGGTGTTGGAATTAACTCGTGGTTTAGATCGTGGCAGCTTACGGTCAGTTTAGAGGAGAATATAATATGATAAGATTGGTGCGGCTAAGGAGATAGAGAAGACGGTTAAATATGTTTTAATTTTTGCTCGTTGGGCGTCGTTTAGGTAGGAGATGGTTGTAATAAATGCTCATAATATTTTTTCTACTCATAAGACTTGTCATGTTTTGTCTAATATTGTACCGATTGTGTGGCCTAGTGTTAGTTTTAGTTTTGGGAAAAGTTGGTGGATTAGTGCTGGGCAATATCCTAATATACTAAAGGAGTAAAATAATAGGGCTATGGGTGTATTTTTAATTTGTTTTTCATCTAGTATGGAGATTCATTTTGCTGTAAGAAAGCCTAGAATAATTACTATGACGGCTGTTAATTTAAGGTATATTGGTATTGTCATGGTTGGTGTTTTGTCGGGGAGTATATTATGTCAAATTACAAACCCTATTAAAATGCTTCCTCAAGCAAGTCGTTTAATGGGTTTAAGTACTGTATTGGCGTCTTCGGTTGGTGTAATTTTAGGGTTAATTAATCCTGTTCCTAGTGTTACGTGGTACATTAGTCGATAGCTGTAGGCTGCAGTAAATGATGCGGCGATAAGTGTGAGGGTAACTGTAAGAATGCTTAGTTTTGATGTGACTAGTGATTCAAGGATGGCATCTTTTGAGTAGAAGCCGGCTAGGAATGGGATTCCTGATAGTGCTATATTACCAATTAATAAATATGTTGTAGTAGCTGGTATTAGAGATATTAGGTTTCCCATTTTTCGGATATCTTGTTCATCTTTTAGTTTATGAATAATTACACCTGAACATAGGAATAATATAGCTTTGAAGAAGGCATGGGTGCAAATGTGGAAGAATGCTAGTTGGGGTTGGTTAAGTCCAATGGCTATTATTATTAATCCTAGTTGACTTGATGTTGAGAAAGCTACAATTTTTTTGATATCATTTTGGGTCAAGGCGCAGGCAGCGGAGAATAGTGTTGTTGCCAAGCCTAGGTATAGGCAGGCTATTAGAGCTGTATTATTGTTTTGTATTAAAGGGTGAAGGCGAACTAGTAGAAAAATTCCAGCAACGACTATGGTGCTGGAGTGAAGTAGGGCAGATACGGGTGTTGGACCTTCTATGGCTGCCGGGAGTCATGGGTGGAGTGTAAATTGGGCTGATTTTCCTATAGCTGCCAGGATAATCCCTGCTAACGGGATTATTGAGTTGTGTGTTTCTGACTCTGTAAGAATTTCTTGGATGTTTCATGTGTTTAGTTGTGTGGCAAATCATGCAATGGCTATAATAAATCCGATATCTCCTACTCGGTTGTAAATAATGGCTTGAAGGGCTGATGTATTGGCATCTGCTCGTCCTGATCATCACCCGATTAGTAGGAATGATATAATGCCGACACCCTCTCATCCAATAAATAATTGGAATATATTATTTGCTGTAACTAGAATAATTATGGCTACAAGAAATAGGAGAAGATATTTAAAGAATCGGTCTATGTTTGGGTCTGCATGTATATATCAGAGTGCAAATTCTAGAATAGATCAGGCAACGAACAATGCGACTGGTGTGAAGATAAGAGAATAGTGATCAAAATTGAAACCTACGAAGATGTCGAATGTGTAAATACTTGTTCAATATCAGCTGGTAGAGATGTTTTCTACTCCTTGGTTGATAAAAATTATAAGTGCGGTAAGGCTGATGAAGAATGAGTGGCTTACAGCGGTTTTAATGTTTGTGGCTAATTGGTTTGGTTTTTTTAGCTTGGGGTTAAGTGTTTTTAGTAGCGGGTAAATTAGAATTGTGATTGATGAAATCATAAGTGATGTTAATACATGTGTCATAACTTCTACTTGGATTTGCACCAAGAATTTCTAGCTCCTAAGGCCATTGGATACACTGTTATCCTTTAGAAGTGGTGAGGAAGCCATGGAGTTTAACCATAGTTTATAAGTATTAGCAGAACTTATTATTTTCTGTCTTTCTCGGTAAGTTAGGGGGTTTTAACTCCTATTGTTAGAGTCACGATCTAAAGTTTTGGTTAAACTAAACTTACTAGTAACACCATCCTAGTAAAAGTTCTGGCTTTGCTACAAGAAGGATAATGGGGATTAGGTGGAGGGCTATTAATAAGTGTTCTCGGGTGTGGTATGGTGGTAGATTTATAATGTGATTTGGTATTTGACCTCGTTGTGTCATTAAAAATATATATAAGGAGTAGCTTGCTGTAATTAGTGTTCCTATTCCTGTAAGTGCAATAGTTCATGGGGATCAGTTGAATATTGTTGTGATAATTGTTAGTTCTCCCACTAGGTTGGGTAGGGGTGGGAGTGCTAGGTTAGCTAGGTTGGCAATAAATCACCATGTTATTGTTAGTGGAAGAATTATTTGTAGGCCTCGGATAAGAATTATGGTTCGGCTGTGGACTCGTTCATATGTTGTGTTAGCTAGGCAGAATAGTATTGAAGATGTTAGTCCGTGGGCAATTATTAGGGCGATTGCTCCTGAGAACCCTCACGGGGTTTGAATTAGGATTCCTCCCACTACTAAACCCATATGACTTACGGATGAGTAGGCGATTAGGGATTTTAAGTCGGTTTGTCGAAGGCAGATTGATCCTGTTATGATAATTCCTCATAAAGCTAGAATAATAAATGGGTAAGTCAGTTCTTTATTAAATGCGTCAAGTACAATTATTATTCGTATTATACCATACCCCCCTAGTTTTAGGAGGATTGCTGCTAGTACTATTGATCCTGCTACTGGGGCTTCAACATGTGCTTTTGGTAGTCACAGGTGTACCCCATAGAGAGGTATTTTTACTAGGAATGCAATTAGACAGCCAGCTCATCAGATTTTATGGCTTCAAGAATCAAGTGCCAGTGGTTGAGCGTATTGGAGAATTAATATTGATAGGGTTCCGGTAGTTTGTTGGAGGAGAAGTAGTGCGACTAGGAGGGGTAAGGAGCCTGCAAGTGTGTAAAATAAAAAGTAAATTCCTGCATTTAAGCGTTCAGCTTGATTACCTCATCGTGTAATAATAATTAAGGTTGGGATTAGTGTGGCTTCAAATATAATATAAAACATAATAATTTCTGTGGCGCCAAATGCTATGATTAAGAAGGTTTGAAGAGAGGTAAGGAGTGAGATGTATAGGCGTTGGCGGCTAATTGGTTCCGGGTTGATGTGGTTTTGGCTGGCTAGAATTATCAGTGGAAGTAATCAGCATGTTAATGTTAGGAATGGGGTTGATAGTGGGTCTGTAGCTATATATGTATTTGAAGTAGTTCATCCGGTTTCTGAGGTTCATTTGAATCATGTTAAGCTGATTAAGGCAATTAGGAAACTATGCGTTGTTGTAGTTGTTCATAAAAATTTTGCAGGGGTTAGTCAAATTGTGGGGAATAGTATGATTGTAGGGATTAGTACTTTTAGCATTGTAGGAGATTAAGGTTTTGTAAATGGTCTGTTCCATGAGTTCGGGCAGTGGCGACTAGTAGTGCAAGGCCTGTACTTGCTTCACAGGCGGAAAAAGCCAATAAAAGTATAGGGGTGGAGGAGAAGCCTGTTGATTCAAATTGGAGTGCCCATAAGGCTAATGCAATAAATAGGGATAATATTATTCCTTCTAGACATAGTAATGCGGAAAGTAGGTGTATGCGGTTGAATGTTAGTCCTATTAGTCCTAAAATAAATGCTGATGTGAAGCTAAAATGTACTGGTGTCATAAGAGGGTCGTGGAGTTGAACCACGATTTTCTGAGCCGAAATCAGAGGTCTTATTTGGATTAACCCTCTATTCTGCCCACTCTAAACCTCCTTGGGCTCATTCATAAACTAATCCTAAGGTAAGTAAAATAAGGATTGCTGTGGCTCAGAAAAGTGTCTCGGTTGGGTTATAAAGTTGGTTTCCTCATGGGAGTGGAAGGAGGAGGGCGATTTCTAGGTCAAATAAGAGGAATAGAATTGCCACTAGGAAAAATTGTAGTGAAAATGGGAGTCGGGCAGATCCTAGCGGGTCAAATCCGCATTCGTAGGGTGATAATTTTTCTGTATCTGGGTCTATCTGTGGTAATCAGAATGAGATAAAGGCTAAGACTGATGGTACAATTAGTGTAATTATGATGATAGTCATAATTAAGTTCATTATCTTTCCCTGGAGTTTAACCAGGATTAAGTAATTGGAAGTCACTTGTACTGATTTTATACTAGAAAGATTATGAGCCTCATCAGTAAATTGATACGTAGAGGAATAGTCAAACTACATCAACGAAATGTCAGTATCATGCTGCGGCTTCAAAACCGAAGTGATGTTCTGATGTAAAGTGATATTGGATTTGGCGTAATAGACACACAGCTAGGAAAGTTGATCCAATAATAACATGTAATCCGTGGAATCCTGTGGCTACAAAAAATGTTGAGCCATAAACCCCGTCTGCAATAGTGAATGGTGCTTCATAATATTCTATTGCTTGGAGGGCTGTAAAGTACAACCCTAGAAGAATTGTTAGTGTAAGGGATTGATTGACTTGTTTTCGTTCTCCTTCTATAATACTATGGTGGGCTCATGTTACTGTTACCCCGGATGCTAATAAAACAGCTGTGTTGAGTAGGGGGACTTCAAATGGGTCTAAGGTAATAACCCCTGTTGGTGGTCAACATCCGCCTAGTTCAGGTGTAGGGGCTAGGCTTGAGTGGTAAAAGGCTCAGAAAAAGCCTAGGAAAAAGAATACTTCAGAGGTGATGAAAAGAATTATTCCGAATCGGAGTCCTTTTTGTACGGGTGGGGTGTGGTGGCCTTGGAATGTTCCTTCTCGGATTACGTCTCGTCATCATTGAATTATGGTAAGGATAAGAAGAGTTAATCCAATGGCAATAAGTGTTATTGAGTGAAAATGGAATCAGACTGCTAATCCTGATGTCATTAATAGGGCGCCAATAGCTCCTGTTAGTGGTCAGGGGCTTGGGTCAACTATGTGATATGCATGTGCTTGGTGGGCCATTAGATGTTTTCTTGTAAGTATAAGCTTAACAGAAGAATAAAGACGTAGGCTTGAATTATTGCTACTGCAATTTCTAGAAGCGTAAGTAGAAGAAGGACTGTAGAGGTTAGGAATGCTACTGTTGGTACTTGTAATAATAGTGTATATACAGCTGTTGAGATAAGGTGGATTAGTAGATGACCTGCAGTTAGGTTGGCTGTTAGTCGAACCCCTAGGGCTAGTGGTCGAATAAATAGGCTGATTGTTTCGATAATAACTAAGACAGGAATAAGGAGGGTTGGTGTTCCTTCTGGTAGCAGGTGTCCTAGGGAGGCTGTTGGTTGATTTAATATGCCAATAATTACTGTGGCAAGTCATAATGGCACTGCAAATCCTATATTTATTGATAGTTGTGTTGTTGGTGTAAATGTGTATGGAAGTAATCCAAGTAAATTTATTGAAATTAGGTAAAGTATTAATGAGGTAAATAAGAGAGCTCATTTGTGTCCACCAATGTTTAATGGTGTTATTAATTGGTTTACGAATCGGTTAATTAGTCATGTTTGGGTTGTAAAGAGTCGGTTATTAGTTCATCGCGGGAATGAGTTTGGAAATATCAGTGGTACTAGGAGTGCAATAAAGATTAATGAAAATCCTATAAGTTTAGGGCTTGCAAATTGATCGAAAAGGCTAATTATCATAGTCAGGTTCAGTTAGGGTCTTGGTATTTTTTAACGTCTAGTAGGGTGAACTCATTTGGATAAATATGATCTAAAACTTTGGTTGGGATAATAGTGAGAAGGACGACTCATGAAAATATTAAAATTGTGAACCATGGAAGCGGATTCAATTGGGGCATGTTCACTAAAGGTGGTCGTTAATCACCAATGTTTGGCTTAAAAGGCCAATGCTTATCCGGTTTTAGCTTTTTAGTGAGGCGTCTTCTAGTATTAATGAGGATCATTTTTCGAAAGTCCCTAGTGGTACTGCTTCAATTACAATTGGTATAAAGCTGTGATTAGCCCCGCAAATCTCAGAACATTGTCCGTAAAATAAACCTGGTCGTAAGACAATAAAATTAACTTGGTTAAGCCGTCCTGGTACTGCGTCTATTTTAATACCTAAAGATGGGATAGCTCAGGAGTGTAGGACGTCTTCGGCAGAAACTAAAACACGAATTGGGGATTCTTTAGGGACTACTATTCGGTGGTCAGTTTCTAGAAGTCGGAATTCTCCTGGGATTAAATCTAGTGTTGGTACTATGTACGAGTCGAATGCTAAGTTTTCATAATCTGTATATTCATAACTTCAGTATCATTGATGTCCCATGGCTTTTACTGTTACATGGGGGTCATTGATTTCATCTATAAGATATAGAATTCGGAGGGATGGTAGGGCAATTAAGATTAGGATAATAGCTGGTAGGACTGTTCATACGATTTCGATTTCTTGGGAGTCTAAAATAAATTTATTAGTTAGTTTTGTTGATACTATTGCAACAATAATATAAAGTACTAGGACGCTAATTAAAATTACAATTATTAGGGCATGGTCGTGAAAGCTGAGAAGTTCTTCTATAACAGGTGATGCTGCGTTTTGAAATCCTAGTTGGGTGGGGTGTGCCATTAAGTTGGAGATATATGGGGGTTTAACCCATAATTTCACCTTGACAAGGTGGGGTAATTTATTTTACTAATATCTCTAAGAAAGTGGCAGAGTGGTTATGTGACTAGCTTGAAACTAGTATATAGGGGTTCAATTCCCTTCTTTCTCGTTAATTTGATTGAATTATAACAAATGCTGGTTCTTCAAATGTGTGGTATGGTGGAGGGCAGCCATGAAGTCATTCTGCGTTTGTTGCGGTTAACTCAATAGATAGTACTTCTCGTTTAGCAGCGAAGGCTTCTCAAATAATAAATAAGAATATTACTACTGCTACTAAAGAGACTAATGATCCAATAGATGATACTGTGTTTCATAGGGCGTAGGCATCTGGGTAGTCAGAATATCGTCGTGGCATACCTGCTAATCCAAGAAAATGTTGTGGGAAGAATGTGAGGTTTACACCGATAAATATTACCCCAAAATGAATCTTGGTTCAAACGCTATTTAAGGTGTATCCTGTAAATAGTGGGAATCAGTGGACAAAGCCTGCTATAATAGCGAATACGGCACCTATTGATAATACGTAGTGGAAGTGTGCGACGACATAATAAGTATCATGAAGTACAATATCTAGTGAGGAGTTAGCCAGAATGATTCCTGTGAGCCCACCTACTGTAAATAGGAAGATAAACCCCAGTGCTCATAGTATTGGTGTTTCTCATTTAATAGCACCTCCATGAAGTGTTGCTAATCAGCTAAATACTTTTACGCCTGTTGGGATGGCAATAATTATTGTTGCTGATGTGAAGTATGCGCGGGTGTCTACGTCTATACCAACGGTAAACATGTGGTGGGCTCATACAATAAACCCTAGAAGGCCAATAGCCATTATGGCTCAGACTATACCCATATATCCGAATGGTTCTTTTTTTCCTGCGTAGTAGGCTACAACGTGGGAGATAATTCCAAACCCCGGTAAAATAAGAATATAAACTTCTGGGTGACCGAAGAATCAAAACAAGTGTTGATATAAGATTGGGTCTCCTCCTCCAGCTGGGTCGAAGAATGTGGTATTAAGATTTCGGTCTGTTAGAAGCATTGTGATTCCGGCGGCCAATACCGGTAGTGATAGAAGTAGGAGGACGGCTGTGACTAATACTGCTCATACAAATAATGGGGTTTGGTATTGGGTAATTGCTGGGGGTTTCATGTTAATAATTGTTGTAATAAAATTAATGGCCCCTAAAATTGATGAAACACCGGCTAAATGAAGTGAAAAAATTGTTAGGTCTACTGATGCCCCTGCGTGGGCAAGATTACCTGCGAGTGGTGGATATACTGTTCATCCTGTTCCGGCCCCGGCTTCAACGCCAGAGGAAGCTAATAATAGGAGGAATGATGGGGGTAGGAGTCAAAAGCTTATGTTGTTTATTCGTGGAAATGCTATATCTGGTGCCCCGATTATTAATGGGACTAATCAGTTTCCAAATCCCCCAATTAATATTGGTATAACTATAAAGAAAATTATTACGAAGGCATGGGCGGTTACAATTACATTATAAATCTGGTCATCTCCCAAAAGTGATCCTGGTTGGCTAAGTTCAGCACGAATGAGGAGACTAAGGGCGGTTCCAACTATTCCAGCTCAGGCACCGAATACGAGATAAAGGGTACCAATGTCTTTGTGGTTAGTAGAGAAGAATCAACGTGTGATTATCACAGGTAGGGTGGCCGAGTTTTAGGCGGCGGTTTGTAGCACCGTGTACAGAGGTTTAAGTCCTCTCTCTGTCAAGGCCTTGTGGTGTATTACATATTAGACTGCAAACCTAAAGATGTAGATTAGAAGTCTGCCGGGGCTTTTCCCGCCTTTAGGAACTTGGCAGGCGGGAAAAGTAGGTGGATGCTCGCTGGCTTGAGCGCTTAGCTGTTAACTAAGAGTTTGTAGGATCAAGGCCTTCCCACCTAGTGGGGCCTTAGTTTAGTTAAAATGTTTGATTTGCAATTAGAAGATGCGGAGTAATATCTGTAGGTCCTAGTCAAGGGCTAGAAGGTTTTCACTTCTGCTTAGAGCTTTGAAGGCTCTTGGTCTATGTATTTATCCTAAGCCCTTAGGTGGTTAGGGTTAGGACGGTTAGGGTTAGTGGTAGGAGTTCCAGGGTTATAGTTAGGGTTAGGGTTAGGGTTAGGAGGGTTAGGGTTGGTTTGGTTCGTCAAGGGGTGGTTGCGTTGATTGTGTTGGGATTAATGGTTAGTGTTGTTGTGTAACATAATCGTAGGTAAAAATATAGGCTTAATAAAGCGGTTAAAACTATAATAGTGGCTGTGAGGGTGAGACCTTGTTTTGCAAGTTCTTGGGTAATAAGTCATTTTGGTGTAAAACCGGTTATTGGTGGGAGACCTCCTAATGACAGTAGTATTAAGGGGGTAATTGCTGTTAAGGTTGGGTTTTTTGACCAGGTTGTTGAGAGTGTGTTAATTTTTGTTGTGTTAAGTGTTTTAAGGGTGAGGAATGCTGCGGATGTTATGAAAATATAAGTGATTAAGGCGATGAGGGTGAGGTGTGGGGTGTAGTGAATAATAATAATTATTCACCCCATGTGGGCGATTGATGAGTAAGCTAGGATTTTTCGTAGTTGGGTTTGGTTTAATCCTCCTCAGCCTCCCACCAATGTTGATAAAACTCCTAGTATCGTGAGTAGGGTTGGGTTGGTATTTTGGGCTACTTGAATAATTAGGGCAAATGGGGCTAGTTTTTGTCAGGTAGATAGGATTAATCCTGTTGTTAGGTTTAATCCTTGTAGGACTTCTGGGAGTCAGAAGTGTGTTGGTGCCAGTCCAATTTTTAGTGCGAGTGCAGAAATAATTATTATGTTGGTAATTGGATTAGATACATTATTAATGCTTCATTCTCCTATAAGTCAGGCGTTTGTTGTGCTTGCAAATAGAATTATTGCTGCTGCGGTGGCTTGAATAAGAAAATATTTTGTGGTTGCTTCTACTGCGCGTGGATGGTGTTGTTGGGCTATTAAGGGGGTGATTGCTAAAGTATTAATTTCTAATCCTATTCAGGCAAGTAATCAGTGTGAACTGGCAAATGTTGTGGTGGTGCCTAGTCCTAGGCTAAATAGCATAATTGCTAATACGTAAGGGTTCATTGATAAGAGAGGGATTTTAACCATCATTTTTGGGGTATGGGCCCAAAAGCTTATTTAGCTTACCTTATCTTAGAAGGTGGTGTAGAGGAAGCACTAAGAGTTTTGATCTCTTTGGCATAGGTTCGAGTCCTTTCTTTCTAAGAGCTGAGGGGAATCTAACCCCTGTAATCCACTCTATCAAAGTGGCCCCTGGGCATTCGGGCACAGTTCTTAGGTTATAGTTGTGGTGGTAAGCTTGCTAATGCAATTGGTAGGGCTGTATGTCATAGGACAAAGGCTAGTGTGATTGGGAGGAAATTTTTTCAGATTAGGTGTATGAGTCGGTCATATCGGAATCGTGGGTAAGATGCTCGTACCCATAGAAATAGTGTGGCTAGTAGTGCGGTTTTGGTTATAATAAGGATTGTTGAGAGTTCTGGGTTATCTGGTAGGTAGGATGTTCCTATAAATAAAATTGCTGATAGGGTGTTTATTAGTAGAATATTGGCGTATTCGGCTAGGAAAAATAGTGCGAAGGGCCCTCCTGCATATTCTACATTAAACCCTGATACTAACTCTGATTCTCCTTCTGTTAGGTCAAATGGCGCTCGATTGGTTTCTGCTAAGGTTGAGATATATCATATTGTAGCTAGGGGTCAGGCTGGGATTAGTAATCAAATTTTTTCTTGTGTTGTGCTTAAGATTTGAAGAGAGTATCCCCCTGAGAAGATTATAATGGATAATACAATTAATCCTAGGCTTACTTCATATGAAATTGTTTGAGCTACGGCCCGTAGGGCTCCAACTAGTGCATATTTTGAGTTTGATGCTCAACCTGATCCTAGGATTGAGTATACTGCTAAGCTTGATAGGGCTAAAATAAATAGTATGCCAAGGTTCAGGTTTGTTATTGAGTGTGGTATTGGTATTGGTGCTCATAGTGTTATTGCTAAGGTTAGTGCGAGAATAGGTGTAATTAGAAATAAGAGGGGTGATGATGAGGATGGGCGGATTGGTTCTTTAATAAATAATTTAATGCCGTCGGCGATTGGTTGAATTGTGCCGTAGGGTCCTACTACATTGGGTCCTTTTCGGAGTTGTATATATCCTAGTACTTTTCGTTCAATTAGGGTTAAAAAGGCTACTGCTAATAAGACGAATACAATATAGGTTAGAGGGTTAATTAGGTGATTTATCAAGGTGCTAAGCATGAGCTAGGGAGAGGATTTGAACCTCTGCTAAAAGGGCTTAGGCCTTTTGCAATTACCGAGCTCTGCCACCCTAGCAATCCCTTGTTTAGGGTTTGTTTATGCTTTCCCATTGTTCAATTTATTTAAATTCATTGATTTGGGGTAGGGCGCATTTATAGGGTAGGCCCCTCTTTTCCGATCCTTTCGTACTAGGAAAAATAGCATTACAGATAGAAACTGACCTGGATTGCTCCGGTCTGAACTCAGATCACGTAGGACTTTAATCGTTGAACAAACGAACCCTTAATAGCGGCTGCACCATTAGGATGTCCTGATCCAACATCGAGGTCGTAAACCCTCTCGTCGATATGGACTCTGGAAGAGGATTGCGCTGTTATCCCTTGGGTAACTTGGTTCGTTGATCGGTTTTGTGGCCGGATCATTCTTGGTCAGATGTTCTGCTACTTAGAGGTGTTTATCTTGGTTTTGAATATTATTCAGTCCACTCGGAGGTTATTTTTTTCTCCGTGGTCGCCCCAACCGAAGGTAAAGTTTCATCTTTCATTAAGTTTTAAATCTTTTTGGAGTTTGTTTAACATGTGTGGATCTTGTACCTTAAGCTCCAAAGGGTCTTCTCGTCTTGTATAATTATACCCGCTTCTGCACGGATAGATCAATTTCACTGACTGGAGAAGGGAGACAGTTAAGCCCTCGTCTAACCGTTCATACAGGTCCTTATTTAAGGGACTAGTGATTGCGCTACCTTTGCACGGTTAAAATACCGCGGCCGTTTAACTTGTAGTCACTGGGCAGGCTGGACCTCTTATATATGGATATTGCAAGAGGCGATGTTTTTGGTAAACAGGCGAGGCTTGGGTTTGCCGAGTTCCTTCCTTTATCTTTTAGTCTTTCCTTTAGTGCACTCCGGTGTGGGGATAACGATTTTGGATAATGTGATTTTCTTGATTATTATGTTGTTCATAATACCCTCTTTGTTTGGGTTCGTTAATTGTCAGTGGTTGGTCCGATCTGACTTACACTCGTGCTTGGAGAAGGTTGTGTTCTTCTTGTTACTCATTTTAGCATAATTTCTTCCATAGGTGTATGGAATAACCTAATACTTTGGGGGAAATTAGATTGTTTATTGATATAATAAACTTTTGTTTGTCCGAGCTTTAACGCTTTCTGTTCGGGTGGCTGCTTTTAGGCCCACTGGGACAGTGTGTTTTAAGTATTATAATCTTTATTCTCCTGTTAAGGTTGTATCCTTTGTTTAAGGGGCTGTACCTCCTTAAACTAACTCTCGTATTTTTCCCATGTGTCTTGTTAGTGCGGTTGTGATCTGGGGTAAGCGAGGCTGAACTTATATTCACTTCTTAGGTAACCAGCTATTACCAAGTTCGATAGGTCTGTCACTTCTACCCGGAGCTCTTCCCACTCTTTTGCCACAGAGACGGGTTAGCCCTATTATAGGCTGTCTCGGGGTAGCTCACTTGGTTTCGGGGTTTCAAACTAAAGGTCTCTTTGCTTGAATGGACTTGCTAAATCATGATGCAAAAGGTACAAGATTTAGTCTTTGGTTTTTGTGGCTTATATGGGTTGTTTCATTTCTCTTTCAACTTTCCCTTGCGGTACTTTTTCTATTGCTTTGATCGGGCCTTTTTTGTCTCCCAGACTAAGGTGAAGAATGATTTAATTAGTTGATTTGGGGTTAAATCTATCTTATTTATGGTGTGAATTTATGTTGGTGGTTAAGCTAGTTGTTTGGCTCAGAGTGATCCGATTTGCACGGATTTCTTCACGGTGTAAATGGGACGCTGGGCTGTTTAGCTACACTCTGGATTTATCCAAGTGCACCTTCCGGTACACTTACCTTGTTACGACTTGCCTCCCCTTGTCAGTGTTTTTGTGTTAAATAGGTTTAATACGCATTGTGACGGGGGAGAGTGACGGGCGGTGTGTACGCGCCTCAGGGCCGGGTTCAAAAGGACACTCTATTTCCTTTTTACTACTAAATCCTCCTTTAAGTAATAATTTCATATTGCGCATTCGTAATATTCTGCTTTAGAAAATGTAGCCCATTTCTTCCCATTTCGTTCGCTACACCTCGACCTGACGTTCTGAGTGGTGCTCTTTTTGCTTACTTTTACACCTTCACAGGGTAAGCTGACGACGGCGGTATATAGGCTGGGTTGGCCAGAAATGGTGAGGTTTAACGGGGATTATCGGTTCTAGAACAGGCTCCTCTAGGGGGGTCTAAGGCACCGTCAGGTCCTTTGGGTTTTAAGCTGGTGCTCGTAATACCCTGGCGGACATTATTGTGTAAGAATGTCTTGGTTTGTGGCTGAGCATAGTGGGGTATCTAATCCCAGTTTGTTTCTCAGCTCTCGTGGGGTCAGGTAGTTTTATTAAAGTAACTTTCGTGTTTGTGTCTCGGACTCCTAGAAGCGTATGACAGCCGAAGGGCCATTTAACTTTATTATTATTTTCCTTAACCACCCTTTACGCCGTATTGTTATCAACTAGGGCTATTCGTTTAACCGCGGTTGCTGGCACGAATTTTACCGGCCCTCTTAACCTTAACTAAGTCGGGCTTTCACCCATGGCTTAATGTTTATCACTGCTGGGTTCCCTTGAGGGTGTGGCATGGCTAGGTGTCTTGGGCTAAAATATTTGCTCCTGATACCTGTTCCTTATCCCCGAGCTGGGGGATTTAGGGCGTACTCACGGGGTTGCGGATACTTGCATGTGTAAGTTAGGTCAAGGCTGATGGAAAGGTCGGGACCATACCTTTGTGTGAGTGGGGTTTTTTAGGACCCATCTTAGCATTTTCAGTGCCATGCTTTATATTAAGCTACGCT